GATTAATCCGTAAATCACATTATTTTATAAAATTTTTCAGGGAAAGGATATACATAGATATATTTGCATGTATCAGTAATATTTCCAGGGTGAATGCACAATTTTTTCTTGAGTTAATAAAACAATCCATTGATAAATACATTTACAATAATGAAAAAAATCAAAAAAGACTTGATAAAAGAAATAAAAATAAAATCTCATTTATTTCGACTATAAAAAAATCACTTTCACTTTTGAATAATAATATTAATAATTCTAAAATATTTCTTAGTTTATCCTCCCTCTCACAAGCTTATGTATTTTACAAATTATCACAAACCCAAGTTATGAACTTGTATAAGTTCAGATCTGTTATTCAATATCCTGGAACATCTTTATTTCTTAAAAATGAAATAAAAGATTCTTTTCGAACACACGGAATAATTCCTTCAAAATTAAATTATACAAATTATGGAAGGAATAAATGGAAAAATTGGTTAAAAAATCATTATCAATACGATTTTTCTCATTTAAAATGGTTTTATTTAGTACCACAAAAGTGGCAAATTAAAATCAATGAACTTTGTAAGGTTGACAATAAATATTTGAAAACAAAAAATTCATATCAAAAAGAAAAGGATTCTAAAACCCACTTAATAGTATGGCCAAATAACAAAGAAAATTTTCAAAAAATTTATAGATATGATTTTTTATCATATCAATTTATTTATTCTGAAAATAATAAGGACTCAAATAATTATGGGTTACCATTTCAAGTAAATAAGAATCAACAAATTTCTGATACTTATAACTATAACACACAGAAAAAAAAATTTGTTGATATGTGGGAGAGTATTCCTATCACTAATTCTCTAGAATTCAAAAATTTTATGGATATAGAGAAAAATCCAGATAGAAAATATTTTGATTGGACAATTATAAATTTTTGTCTTAGAAATAAAGTCGACATTGAAACCTGGCTCGATATCAGTACCAACAATAAGCAAAATACTAAGACTGATACTCATAATTATCAAATTCTTGATAAAATGGATAAAAAAGGTCATTTTTATTTCATAATTCCTCAAGAAATCAACGCATCCAATCAAAAAAAAAAACTTTTTGATTGGATGAGACTGAATGACGAAATATTAAACTGCCCCATATCCAATCTGAATCGTTGGTTCTTTCCTGAATTTGTATTATTTTACAATGCATATAAACAAAAACCGTGGGTTATACCAATTCAGTCACTGTTTTTTAATTTGAACGTACGCAAAAATTTGAGTCAAATTAAAAACATGAATCGAAAGCAAAAAAAAGATACCCTTATACCATCCAATAAAAAAAATTTTTTTGAATTAACAAATAGGAATCAAGAAGAAAAAGAACCTATAAGTCACCCAAATCTTTTATTAGATGCCCAAAACCAGCGAAACCTTGAATTGGTTCTCTCAACCCAACAAAATGAGATTTACGAAGATTATACAAGACCAGATATAAAAAAACGTACTAAGAAAAAACAAGAAAAAAGCAGTACGGAAACAGAATTTGATTTCCTGCGAAAAAAGTATTTGCTTTTTCAATTTAGATGGAATAATCTTTTGAACGAAGATCTGATCAATAATATCAAGGTATATTGTCTCTTGCTTAGATTGATAAATCCTAAAAAAATTGCTATATCCTCGATTGAAAGGAAAGAATTTCATCTGGATATAATGCTGATGCAGAAAGATTTCACTTTTACAGAATTGATCAAAAAAGGAATATTTATTATAGAACCCCTTCGTCTATCTGTAAAAAGTGACGGACAATTTATTATGTATCAAACCATAGGTATTTCATTGGTTCCCAAATATAAAGACCAAAATAATCAAAAAAGATATAGAAAAAATGTTGATAAGAAAGAATTAATTGTAAAACAACAAAATCGAATGAAAAAAATAGCAAAAAATAAGTACGATTTGCTTATTTCTGAAAATATTTTCTCATCTAGACGTCGGAGAGAATTACGAATCTTAATTTGTTTTAATTCAAAGAATATAAATTCTATAGATAAAAATACAATATCTTTCAACAGAATCAAAAATTGTGGTCAATTTTTGTATGAAAAGAAAGATCTTCACAGAGATCAAATAAAATTAATTCAATTTAAATTATTTCTTTGGCCCAATTATCGAGTAGAAGATTTAGCTTGTATGAATCGCTATTGGTTTAATACTAATAATGGTAGTCGGTTCAATATGTTAAGAATACATATGTATCCACAATAGAAAATTCATTAATGAAACTTTTGTATTATTTATTCCCTAGTATACTATATATATCCTATACCAATATATATATTGAATATATAAATGAAATAAATGCACACACGCCTTGTCTTACAGTCCATTCTGATACATGATACTAATTCACTGATGGATCAATTAGATCCAGAAATAAATCAATAAGGAAATTTGTGTATACCAGATTCAAATAGTTCCCATTATTATTACTGATCAGTAAAATTAATATTCGTAAAATAGGAAGTATAAGAATTTTTTATGGCAAAAAATTCATTCATATCTTTTATTTCGCAAGAAGAAAAAGAAGAAAACCGAGGATCTGTTGAATTTCAAGTATTCCGTTTTACCAAAAAGATACGGAGACTTACTTCACATTTGGAATTCCACAAAAAAGACTATTCATCTCAGAGAGGTCTACGGAAAATTCTGGGAAAACGCCAACGCCTGCTGGCTTATTTGTCAAAAAAAAATACAATACGTTATAAAGAATTAATCAGTAAATTGAATATTCGAGAGCTAAAAAGACGTTAATTTGAAGAGTCATTTTTAAGTTTTTTATTTATTCGAGCTTTAATTTTGATAAATTTCTTTTTATTTTCAGCAATTCATGGAAGAAGAAATCCGGGAAAACCCTATGACTGTACCAACTAAAAGAAAAGACCTCATGATAGTCAATATGGGTCCTCACCACCCATCAATGCATGGTGTTCTTCGACTCATCGTTACTTTAGATGGTGAAGATGTTATTGACTGTGAACCCATATTAGGTTATTTACACAGAGGGATGGAAAAAATTGCGGAAAACCGAACAATTATACAATATCTGCCTTATGTAACACGTTGGGATTATTTAGCTACTATGTTCACAGAAGCAATAACTGTAAATGCACCAGAGCAATTAGGAAATATTCAAGTACCTAAAAGAGCTAGTTATATAAGAACGATTATGTTGGAATTAAGTCGGATAGCTTCTCATTTGTTATGGCTTGGACCTTTTATGGCAGATATTGGTGCACAGACACCCTTTTTCTATATTTTCAGAGAAAGAGAATTAATATATGATCTATTTGAAGCTGCCACCGGGATGAGAATGATGCATAATTATTTTCGTATTGGAGGAGTAGCGGCTGATCTGCCTTATGGCTGGATAGATAAATGTTTGGACTTATGTGATTATTTTTTAACCGGGATTACTGAATATCAAAAGCTTATTACACGAAATCCTATTTTTTTAGAAAGAGTTGAAGGAGTAGGCATTATTAGCGGAGAAGAAGCAATAAATTGGGGTTTATCAGGACCAATGCTACGAGCTTCCGGAATCAAATGGGATCTTCGTAAAGTTGATCATTATGAGTGTTACGACGAATTGGATTGGGAAATCCAATGGCAAAAAGAAGGAGATTCATTAGCTCGTTATTTAATACGAATTAGTGAAATGGCGGAATCCATAAAAATTATTCAACAAGCTTTAGAAGGAATTCCGGGGGGTCCCTATGAGAATTTAGAAAGTCGTCGCTTTAATAGAGCACGAGATCCTGAATGGAATGATTTTGAATATCGATTTATTAGTAAAAAACCGTCTCCGACTTTTGAATTGTCAAAACAAGAGCTTTATGTAAGAGTTGAAGCTCCAAAAGGGGAATTGGGAATTTATTTGATAGGAGATCAAAGTGTTTTTCCTTGGAGATGGAAAATCCGCCCGCCGGGTTTTATTAATTTGCAAATTCTTCCTAAGTTAGTTAAAAGAATGAAATTGGCTGATATTATGACGATACTAGGTAGCATAGATATCATTATGGGGGAAGTTGATCGTTGAAATGATAATTGATACAACAGAAGTACAAGCTATCAATTCTTTTTCGAGATTAGAATCTTTAAAAGAGATATATGAGACCGTATGGATGCTTGTTCCTATTGTGATTCTTGTATTGGGAATTACAATAGGTGTACTCGTAATTGTGTGGTTAGAAAGAGAAATATCTGCAGGGATACAACAACGTATTGGACCTGAATATGCCGGCCCTTTGGGAATTCTTCAAGCTTTAGCGGATGGGACAAAACTACTTTTCAAAGAGAACCTTCTTCCATCTAGAGGAGATACGAGCTTATTCAGTGTCGGCCCTTCAATAGCAGTCATATCAATTCTATTAAGTTATTCAGTAATTCCTTTTAGTTACCGTCTTGTTCTAGCCGATCTAAGTATTGGTGTTTTTTTATGGATCGCCATTTCAAGTATTGCTCCGATTGGACTTCTTATGTCAGGATATGGATCAAATAATAAATATTCTTTTTTAGGTGGTCTACGGGCTGCTGCCCAATCGATTAGTTATGAAATACCATTAACTCTATGTGTGTTATCAATATCTCTACGTGTGATTCGTTAGGACATCAACATTTCTTTTATTTCATTTCTCGGTTTTTAAGAATGAACCTTAATACATTGAATAGATATCTTTTTTTTTGATTCACCCTTCACTTCAGAGTAATGTTATTCACTATTCGGGTTGATGAACTAAACTAGATAGTTAGATGAGTGAAAAAAAAACAGCTTTTCAATTTGCTGTAAAAAGGTTGAGTCTCATGTTCTATGTACAAGAGTTAAGTGAAAGTAAACCTCAAAGGGGTTCCCCCAAGACGAATTGATTAGTCATCATCTCTTGAAGCGGGTTGAAAAGAAAAACTCTATGGAGTTTTTACTATCCTTTGTATATGTTACCATACATGATACGGCGATTCCAAAAAAAGGAGTGGATGATTAGGAACACCAAGATACACAAAGGATTAGTAATAGAGATTATGTAAGTTATCCGAAAATCCATTTTGATTATCTAAAAGAAATACTAATTGGGGCTTTAATTTGGTAGAAATGATCAAGTCGTACTCCCCATAATTCCGATCCAGAGTATGCTCCTATCCACCGATTAAATGAATGACTATCAGGAACGAAGTAATCCTTTACTTTTGTGAAAGACTTTTTTTTCTGAGTAAGAATAAAATAAAAGAATTGCAACAAAAAAAGAGATTTTTTTTTAGTGTTGCTTTTCTATATCCATACTAATTGAGATTCAATTCTTATCATAATTCATGAATTAATCTCTGTATTTGTTTCGTAATCAAAAATGATAAGATGAAATATCTCTTTACATTGCTAAAAGCAGTATCTTCTTTAAGGATGAAGTTCTTACTCAATTGAAGAAAAAAATCCAATAGAATCCCAACTGGGATTCAATTACAAAGTAAAGGAAAAGATAAATTCAGAAGTGCTTTTTTAAAGTATAGCAGACAGAATTTCATTGGTATAATTCAGGAGTTTTCAATTTCTTTGTACTTTTATCCTACAATTTTATCCTACAAACGGAGTAAGATGAAAGAATATTGAATTGGGCGATCCTTATATTTATTTATGACCCTCGAGGAGCCGTATGAGGTAAAAATCTCACGTACGGTTCTGGAATAGCGATGATAACAGTGATCTTATCACCGACTATGATTATCTAACAGTTCAAGTACAATTGATATAGTTGAGGCACAATCAAAATACGGATTTTGGGGATGGAATTTGTGGCGACAACCTATAGGGTTTATCGTTTTTATAATTTCTTCTCTCGCAGAATGCGAAAGATTGCCGTTTGATTTACCAGAAGCCGAAGAAGAATTAGTAGCAGGTTATCAAACCGAATATTCAGGTATTAAATTTGGTTTATTTTACGTTGCTTCCTATCTAAATCTACTAGTTTCTTCATTATTTGTAACAGTTCTTTACTTGGGCGGTTGGAATTTCTCTATTCCATACATATTTGACCCTGAACTTTTGAAAATAAATGAAACAGATGGAGTCTTTGAAACGACAATTGGTATTTTCATTACATTAGCTAAAACTTATTTTTTCTTGTTCATTTCTATCACAACAAGATGGACTTTACCTAGGCTAAGAATGGACCAACTTTTAAATCTTGGATGGAAATTTCTTTTACCTATTTCTTTAGGTAATTTATTATTAACAACTTCTTTCCAACTCTTTTCACTTTAAAGAATTATACATAATTCTACTATTTTCTATTTACGCGATTCACCTTACTCAAACAAGAGAAAGAAACAAACATAAAATTTTTTATCGATATTTACGATATGCTCCCTATGGTAACTGGATTCATGAATTATGGTCAACAAACAGTACGAGCGGCACGGTATATTGGTCAAGGGTTTCTAATTACCCTTTCTCACGCGAATCGTTTACCTGTAACTATTCAATATCCTTATGAAAAATTGATAACATCAGAGCGTTTTCGTGGGCGAATACACTTTGAATTTGATAAATGCATTGCTTGTGAAGTATGTGTTCGTGTATGTCCTATAGATCTACCTGTTGTTGATTGGAAATTGGAAACTGAGATTAGGAAAAAACGATTGCTTAATTACAGTATTGATTTCGGAATCTGTATATTTTGTGGTAATTGCGTTGAGTATTGTCCCACAAATTGTTTATCAATGACTGAAGAATATGAGCTTTCGACGTATGATCGTCACGAATTAAACTATAATCAAATTGCTTTGGGACGTTTACCAATATCAATAAATGATGATTATACAATTCGAACAATTTTGAATTCACCTAAAATAGAAAATAAAAGAGAAATCGCTTGATTCAAGAACAATTTCCAATTGATAAAATTTTTATTTTTATCTGAATTAAAAAATTTTATTTTTGCTCTAAGAACTAAAAATCCCAACTGTTTATTTGGTTGGTTGATGAGAATTTCAGATGAATTTGTATTGAAGATTTGTCTACCGTAAAGATTTAAAAGATTTTATTTTTCTTAGGTTTATATGATTGGTCCGATAATTCTGTCTACATCAATTAAAACTCATTAGGATTTTATTCAATTAGGAACGTATCATAACAAGAGTAACTTCATTTCATTTTCCTGGTCAAGTCAAAAAGATCATGAAACTTTTTATCTTTTATTTTACATAGAATGGATTTACCTGGACTAATACATGATTTTCTTTTAGTATTTCTGGGATTAGTTCTTATATTAGGAGGTCTCGGAGTGGTATTCTTTACCAATCCAATTTTTTCTGCCTTTTCTTTGGGATTGGTTCTTGTTTGTATATCTTTATTTTATATTCTCGCAAACTCGCAGTTTGTAGCTTCTGCACAGCTCCTTATTTACGTAGGAGCTATAAACGTGTTAATCATATTTGCCGTAATGTTCATGAATGGTTCAGAATATGACAAAGACTTGAATCTTTGGACTGTTGGCGATGGGGTTACTTCCTTAGTTTGTACAAGTATTTTTGTTTCATTAATTACTACTATTCTCAATACATCATGGTACGGAATTATTTGGACTACAAAATCAAACCAGATTCTAGAACAAGATTTAATAAATAATAGTCAACAAATTGGAATTCATTTATCAACAGATTTTTTTCTTCCATTTGAACTCATTTCGATAATTCTTTTAGTTGCTTTGATAGGTGCAATTGCTGTGGCTCGTCAATCATGAATTTTTAAATAAAACCAGCAATCCCAACAAAATCTTCGGTATTTTTTATATTCAAATTTGTTATATTTTTGTCAATAAAATAAGTTTAATTGTTGTTCAGATTGAAATAAAATAAATAAAGATTGATAAGGAGTTGGTCAATTTAATGATGCTCGAACATGTACTTGTTTTGAGTGCCTATTTATTTTCTATTGGTATCTATGGATTAATCACGAGTAGAAATTTAGTTAGAGCTCTTATGTGTCTTGAACTTATATTAAATGCAGTTAATCTCAATTTTGTAACTTTTTCTGATTTTTTTGATAGTCGTCAATTAAAAGGAAATATTTTCTCGATTTTTGTTATAGCTATTGCAGCCGCTGAAGCAGCTATTGGACCAGCGATTGTTTCATCAATTTATCGTAACAGAAAATCAACTCGTATCAATCAATCAAATTTGTTAAATAAGTAGTCGTTCGTAACATGTGATTATGCTTGTAAAAATGTAATAACTAAAAGTATTTTGGATGTTTTTGGTGTTCTATAAACCGATCCAGAATAGGTTGATTAAAAAAATTCTGGTATATCATTGATTCGTCTAGTGTTTGAGTTTGAATATGTGATTCATTTACAAGTTTATACTAGATCGAAATTTAAAAAAGTGAAAAATTTTTATAGATCCAATGTCACATTCAGTAAAGATTTATGACACATGTATAGGGTGTACTCAATGTGTTCGAGCTTGTCCCACAGATGTATTAGAAATGATACCCTGGGACGGATGTAAAGCTAAACAAATAGCTTCTGCTCCAAGAACAGAGGACTGTGTTGGTTGTAAGAGATGTGAATCTGCCTGTCCAACAGATTTTTTGAGTGTTCGAGTTTATTTATGGCATGAAACAACTCGAAGCATGGGTCTAGCTTATTGATACATTCCAGAAAACTCCACTTCAATTCCTAATCCATTTTCTTTTTTTTACCGATAAAAACCCGCGCTCGAAAAGAAACAAATTCTATATTTCTTTTCGGGTACGGGTTTTTGGTCCAAGTGTATCTTGTCTTTACCACGAATTATTTTCCTTGGTTAACAATAATTGTAGTTTTGCCTATATTTGCAGGTTCTTTCATTTTCTTTATTCCTCATAGAGGGAATAAAGTAATGAAGTGGTATACTATATGTATATGTTTGTTAGAACTCCTTCTAACAACCTATGCATTCTGTTATCATTTTCAATTGGATGATCCATTAATTCAACTAGCAGAAGATTATAAATGGATCGACTTTTTTGATTTCCACTGGAGATTAGGAATCGATGGGCTTTGTATAGGTCCCATTTTACTGACGGGATTCATCACTACTTTAGCTACTTTAGCGGCTCGGCCAGTTACTCGAGATTCGCGATTATTTTATTTCCTAATGTTAGCAATGTACAGTGGTCAAATCGGATTATTTTCTTGTCAAGACCTTTTCCTTTTTTTTATAATGTGGGAATTAGAATTAATTCCTGTTTATCTACTTTTATCTATGTGGGGAGGAAAGAAACGTCTATATTCAGCTACAAAGTTTATTTTGTACACTGCAGGGGGTTCCATTTTTCTATTAATGGGAGTTCTAGGTATTGGGTTATATGGTTCCAATGAACCAACACTCAATTTTGAAAAATTAGCTAATCAATCATATCCTGTCGCATTAGAAATAATATTCTATATTGGATTTCTTATTGCTTTTGCTGTTAAATCGCCGATTATACCCCTCCATACATGGTTACCGGATACCCATGGAGAAGCACATTACAGTACATGTATGCTTCTAGCCGGAATCTTATTAAAAATGGGAGCATATGGATTGGTGCGTATAAATATGGAATTATTACCCCACGCTCATTCTATATTTTCTCCTTGGTTGCTGATAGTAGGCACAATTCAAATAATCTATGCAGCTTTAACATCTCTCGGACAGCGGAATTTAAAAAAAAGAATAGCCTATTCCTCTGTATCTCACATGGGTTTCATAATTATAGGAATTAGTTCTATAACCGATACAGGACTCAATGGAGCCGTTTTACAGATAATTTCTCATGGATTTATTGGGGCTGCGCTTTTTTTCTTAGCAGGAACGAGTTATGATAGAATACGTCTTGTTTATCTGGACGAAATGGGTGGAATAGCTATTTCAATGCCAAAAGTCTTTACACTCTTCAGTAGCTTTTCAATGGCTTCCCTTGCCTTACCGGGCATGAGTGGTTTTGTTGCAGAATTAATTGTATTTTTTGGAATAATTACTAGCCAAAAATACCTTTTAATGGCAAAAATACTCATTACTTTTGGAATGGCAATTGGAATGATATTAACTCCTATTTATTCATTATCTATGTCACGTCAAATGTTCTATGGATACAAGTTATTTAATATTCAAAACTCTTATTTTTTTGATTCTGGACCACGGGAGTTATTTATTGTAATCTCTATTTTTCTACCAGTAATCGGTATTGGCCTTTACCCCGATTTCGCTTTGTCACTATCAGTTGAAAAGGTAGAAGCTATTATATCTAATTATTTTTAGCGATAGTTTTCACATGAAAAAAGAATTTTTACTTTATGTAAAAAATGAAAAAAAAGAAGTATAATCAGATCATTTGACATTTGTGAGAACCATTTGAATCACTACACTACTTGATTTAAATGGTTCTCAACGAAGTTTACATATTTCTAGATGTAATATGTCTGTTCTCTTTTTCGATTTGTCAGTAAATTAGATGGTTGTTAATATAAAAGAACCATAACTATGTAGTCCTATTCCTAATAGATTAACCCCAAAATAGCATATCCAAATTATAAGAAAACCTATAGAAGCCACAATCGCAGAATTTGCCCCTTGCAAATTAATATTTGTTCTAATATGTAAATAAATTGCGAATATGGTCCAAGTAATAAAAGCCCACGTTTCTTTTGGGTCCCAATTCCAATATGATCCCCATGCCTCATTCGCCCATACTGCTCCTGAAAGTATACCTATCGTTAAAAAGAGAAACCCTAAACTAATAACACGGTAACTCCAATAATCTAGTTGTTGAATCAACTGGGACCTGTAATAATTCCTAAAAGAAAAATGAGAAGTACTTTGTAAAATAGTGGATTTTTGAGTGATATATTCGATCTCACTGAAAAAAAAAGACTCATTTAATAAATGTTTTATTTTACCCAAACTACTTATATTTTTTTGAAATGTAATGACTAAAAGTGCTACCGATAATAAGGATCCGCATAAAAGAGCTGCATAACCCAATACCATCATACTTACATGCATCATTAACCATTGGGACTGGAGAGCCGGTACTAATATTTTGGATTGATGCATTTCAGTTAAAAGGCCCGAAGTAGCAAAGCCTTGAGTAAAAATAGCGCTTGGTGCAGTTATTGCACTTAAATGAGTTTTCTGGTTTTTAAAATAAGAAAGTATATGAATAATGTAGAAACTCCACGAAAGGAAGATTAATGATTCATATAAATCACTTAATGGAAAATGTCCCGAAGAAATCCAACGAGTGAATAATAATCCTGTTATACATAAAAAAGTCACTATCATGCCTTTTTCTAATGAATCAGATAGGGTTTCTATTTCATTGATTAATAAAGTGATCAAATGAATTGTAATTACAATTGAAACGATTGAAAAAGAAATATGAGTTAAAATATGCTCTAAAATGGAAAATATCATAAAAAAAGTCCCTTAATTCAAAATTACGAAAATCCAGAATTCAATTCAGTTCCATATTCATTATATTATAGGACTATGAAATTTTTTTGATAATTGATCAATTAGAATTGAGAAAGTGCCATGCCGCCACTCGGACTCGAACCGAGATGCTCTAGCACTGCTTCCTAAGAGCAGCGTGTCTACCAATTTCACCATAGCGGCTTGTTAAATAATAATAGCTTATTTTAATTCAATCGTCGAGATTGAGGAAGTCGATGTAATATTTTTAAAACACATTACATTAAAATGAAAAGTCGTTCAAATTCCAATTTGAGCTTCAATATGAAGACTTATTTTGGTTTGATTTTCGGTTGTTGGTATTATATAACAAACTTACTGGAACTTTTGTAACTAGAAAATTTTGCTTTCATTTCAATCCAGGGATCCTACTCAAAAGATTTTTTTGTCATCTTTTTTTGGTAATGATTTGTTTTTTATTTATCCGATCTGATTTCAAAAATTTGAGATAATAAAATGTATTTATCTTCTTAATGAAATTAATGAAAAAAGAAGACTTTTTTTGTGTTGCAATTTTATACAACATTGAAATAAAAGGGCTTTATTTAATGAATGTATAGTTTGATAGTTTCATTCTGAAATTTTAGTCATTTTTAAGATTTTTCTTGTGTCAGTAAAAAAGTTGTGTTAAGTTAAAAAAAAAAATAAATTAAGTCAAAATCGATTCAAAGAAATCTTAGATAACAAAGACGTTTCAATAGAAATTGCAAGGTGTTTTAATTTTATTTTTTTCTAAATATAAAGAAAGGAAAGATTAATATATCAGGAATTATTAGATTATAATCTATATATATGTAAATTGATTCAAAAGATATAAATAATATAAAGATATAATATTTTTATTTGTTTTTATTATTGAATTTTTTAAATAAAGATAAACTGATAAAGTTATCAATATAGATCTCTATTTGGATTGATTTTACAATCCAAATAGGATCTATTTTTGATTATTCAAGGTTACTTCATCGTACATACTATCCAACTCAAACTCAATTTTATAATCTAAATTGAAACGAAAAAGAAGGTATTTTTTGCTTCAATTGAAAACTGAAAAATGGGCGCGGGCTATCTAGTGATACAGATATTTAATTATTACGTAAACAAAAAGAGTCAAGTTTTTAATTTCAATGAAAAAACCGAGGTTCAACTTTCAACGGCCTAGTCCCTTTTTATTTGACTAATTACTAAATATTTTTAAATATTTTTGTATATTTGCTTTTCAATAGATATAAAAACCTCTTTTTAGATCTAGCAACATAGGTTCGTGGGGAAAAGAAAAATCCCCATCCCGGAAATGATAAAATATACAAAAAAGATAATGAAATCATCTTTTTTTTTTAAGTAGCTTTTTAGAGCAGACAGAAGAATTCGCATTTGACATATCATAAGATAGAAGTCAGTTCCATTTTCTATTGATTAATTCAAATCAAAATTTTTAATTCTATATGAAAATCATTTATTTGATTTTCATTTTATATAAAACCCCATGACATTTTTTATTATTATCTATAACATTTTTGTGGAATTCGGCGGATTCAGATTATTCTAACCTTTGATTACTTATCAAAAAAATTTTTTGAATTACCATTAGAAAGAGATACTGCTAATGAGAATGCTTTTAACGCTACCCAATATCCCTTTCTTTTCCAAATATTTTTACGAATACGTTTTTTTGAAATAGAAGTACGTTTTTTTGGAACTGCCATTCAAAAATGAATAGGTTATTTTTAGAGTTGGATGTGAAAGACATCTAGTAATATTTAGTTAGTTTATAGGTAATACCCTATATTATGATTATTATAATTAAAAAAATGAATAGAAACTTTTGTATCATCAAAATCCAATTTGTTTTTTACTAAATTTTACTAAAAAAATGAAAGAAAGAATTCAATTTTCAATTTATATCTTTATTTCATTTTTTTTTTTATGTTACATTTAATTTACATGTCATAGAAAAAACCATAACGAAAGATTTTTGTTTTAATTAAATGTTAAAAGTAAAGTTGGCTTTTTTAATAGATAATAGAAAAATTTTAATTTTTATCTAATTTCTTTTAAAATGGAAGTAATGATAAAGGATTTTATACATTGGAGTCCCCTTTTTTTTTCCTTTTTTTAGTTTATGTTATGTAAATTAGTTTTTCTGTAAAGTAGAAAGTAAAGTGACAAATATATAAAAATGTTTGAGTTGAATAGAATACAATTGTAACTTGAGCATTTGACCAATTAGAATTTCTTGATTTGAATATTATGAAAACTTTCATTCTAATAATTTGAATTTATTCTATATCTTTCTTTTTTATTGACTTCTTTTAAAAGAGGTAAGAACCAGTGAATTCGAAAAAATTAATGAAAAATTCAAAGTTTTATTTTTTATGGAACATATATACGAATATGCATGGATCATACCTTTGATTCCACTTCCAGTTCCTTTTTTAATAGGAGTTGGAATCCTTTTTTTTCCTACAGCAACAAAAAAATTTCGTCGTATGTGGGCTTTTTCTAGTATTGTGTTTTTGAGTATAGTTATGCTTTTTTCAATGAAGCTGTCTATTCAACAAATAAATAGCAGTTTTATTTATCAATATTTAGGGTCTTGGACGATTAATAATGATTTTTCTTTAGAATTTGGATATTTGATTGATTCACTGACTTCTATTATGTCAATGTTGATCACGACTGTTGCAATTATTGTTCTTATTTATAGTGACAGTTATATGTCTCATGATCAAGGATATTTGAGATTTTTTGCTTATATGAGTTTTTTTAATATTTCCATGTTGGGATTAGTTACTAGTTCGAATTTAATACAAATTTATATTTTTTGGGAATTAGTTGGAATGTGTTCGTATCTATTAATAGGTTTTTGGTTCACACGACCAATTGCCGCAAATGCTTGTCAAAAAGCGTTTGTAACTAATCGGGTAGGGGATTTTGGATTATTATTAGGAATTTTAGGTCTTTATTGGATAACAGGTAGTTTTGAATTTGGGGATTTGTTTGAAATATTCAAGAAATTGATTAAAAATAATGAAGTCAATTTGTTATTTGGTATTTTGTGTACTTTCTTATTATTTGCCGGTGCAGTTGCTAAATCTGCCCAATTTCCGCTTCATGTATGGTTACCTGATGCAATGGAAGGGCCTACTCCTATTTCGGCTCTTATCCATGCTGCTACTATGGTAGCCGCGGGGATTTTTCTTGTCGCTCGGCTTCTTCCTCTTTTCATAGTTATACCTTACATAATGAAGCTAATAGCTTTTATAGGTATAGTAACGGTACTATTAGGGGCTACTTTAGCTCTTGCTCAAAAAGACATTAAAAGAAGTTTAGCTTATTCTACAATGTCTCAATTGGGTTATATGATGTTAGCTCTAGGTATGGGGTCTTATCGAGCTGCTTTATTTCATTTGATTACTCATGCTTATTCAAAAGCATTATTGTTTTTAGGATCTGGATCTGTTATTCA